AGAAAAATAAATCTGATTCTAAGTTGTGAAGCGAAGAAGAAAGATGTGGATAAATGGAAGGGTGAAAGAAGGGGAGAAACAAACAAAACCAGCGATATAAAATTCCATCCAATATGTAAGGTTTATGAGTCATCTCATAAAAAAGCAGTGTAATAAAGCATTAATCAATATGGATTCATAAAAAAGAAAATGAATCTGTTCATAGAACAAAAAAAAAATAAGAGCTTCGAGCTAATAAAGATTAATAAAATTGGCTTAACAAAAAATTGCATTATGAGCTCCATTGTAGAAATCAGACCTAACCATTAAGTAAGAAGCGATGGGAACGATGGAACCTGTGAATCCAAATCTATTGACAACAGACTCATTGATCGGGATGGCGAAACAAACCAGAGACTAATTCCTTCATTTATTGGGAAAAGAAAAGTCATGAGTTAACCCTACAACTGAAATAGCACCGAAAAGAGTAAATATTCGCCCGTGAAAACTTTATTTTCTTGAATTGATAATTTTTGGTCAATACAATAGGATAAAAAGCAAAACAAAAAAAAAAGATTCGTTATAACATAAAAAAATACGATATTTAAAAATTTAAAATAGAAATATTAATATGTTTAGTTGGCTAAAAAAACAAGATATACAAATGAATAATAGACAATTTGAAAATTTTATTATTCGCGAGGAGCTGGATGAGAAGAAACTCTCATGTCCAGTTCTGTAGTAGAGATGGAATTCAGAACCAACCATCAACTATAACCCCAAAAGAACCAGATTTCGTAAACAACATAGAGGAAGAATGAAGGGAATATCTTATCGAGGTAATCATATTTCTTTCGGTAAATATGCTCTTCAGGCACTTGAACCTGCTTGGATCACGTCTAGACAAATAGAAGCAGGTCGACGAGCAATGACACGAAATGCACGCCGCGGTGGAAAAATATGGGTACGTATATTTCCAGACAAACCGGTTACAGTAAGACCCGCAGAAACACGTATGGGTTCGGGGAAAGGATCCCCTGAATATTGGGTAGCTGTTGTTAAACCAGGTCGAATACTTTATGAAATGGGTGGAGTAACAGAAAATATAGCCAGAAGGGCGATTTCAATAGCATCGTCCAAAATGCCTATACGAACTCAATTTATTATTTCGGGATAAAAAGAATCAAAAGAAAAGGGTCTTGGGGATAAAAAAACAACCACGGGTGCCGGTTTCTTTCTTTGGACAAACAATATTTCTTTTTTTTTTTTCTTCACTCTTTGCTTTGCATTGAAAGAATATATTCTAAAAAACTGATATGATTAAACCTCAGACCCTTTTGAATGTAGCGGATAACAGCGGGGCTCGAGAATTGATGTGTATTCGAATCATAGGAGCTAGCAATCGTCGATATGCTCATATCGGTGACGTTATTGTTGCTGTGATCAAAGAAGCAGTGCCAAATATGCCCCTAGCAAGATCAGAGGTGGTCAGAGCTGTAATTGTACGTACTTGTAAAGAACTCAAACGTGATAACGGTATGATAATACGATATGATGACAATGCTGCGGTTGTCATTGACCAAGAAGGAAACCCCAAAGGAACTCGAGTTTTTGGTGCAATTGCCCGGGAATTGAGACAGTTAAATTTTACTAAAATAGTTTCATTAGCTCCGGAGGTATTGTAAGGTCTTTTAAAATAAGATAAGACCACCATATGGTTATGTTATAGTAAGGTATTTGAAAGAAAGAGATTAAGAAATATATTCAGAATTTATAGTAGATTGTGTCTCATGCATATGCCTTTAATTTCAATTCATAAACAAATAAGTAAAAAACAAGAAAAACATGTTGATTATATCAAAATTGGGGAGCACCAAGAATTTTAATTCACCATGGGTAGGGATACTATTGCTGACATAATAACCTCTATACGAAACGCTGATATGGATAGAAAAAGGGTGGTTCGAATAGCATCTACTAATATCACTGAAAATATTGTTAAAATACTTTTACGAGAAGGTTTTATCGAAAACGTGAGAAAACATCAAGAAACCAAAAAAGATTTTTTGGTTTTAACCCTACGGCATAGAAGGAATAGGAAAAGGCCTTATAGAAATTTTTTAAATTTAAAACGAATCAGTCGGCCTGGTCTACGAATCTATTCGAATTACCAACGAATTCCTAGAATTTTAGGTGGGATGGGAATTGTAATTATTTCTACTTCTCGAGGTATAATGACAGACCGAGAGGCTCGACTAGAACGAATTGGTGGAGAAGTTTTGTGTTATATATGGTAATCCTTCTAATATACGAATTGGGTCCGAAACTTCTTATTTGTGAAAACAAAAAGAAAAGGGGCGGGTTGTCTAATATCGTTCCTACTCCATCAGTTGATACTTCAAGGAGGCTTTACCTGGAATGAAAGAACAAAAATGGATTCATGAGGGTTTAATTACTGAATCCCTTCCCAACGGTATGTTCCGGATTCGCTTAGATAATCAAGATATAATTCTAGGTTATG